TTAATTTTTTAGGTGGTAATTTTGACCTAGCGTGACTAACAAGAACACAGAATCACGCTCTGTAGGATTTGAACCTACGACATCGGGTTTTGGAGACCCACGTTCTACCGAACTGAACTAAGAGCGCTTTATTATCACAAAGAATATTTTGTGACCCCAATATGTCTTGGATATATACTATCAAAAAATTAAAGATTTCTTATGGATATCCAATTTTCTTTTAATCGATCTTCCCCGTTACTGTTCAGAAGAGAAGTAATAGGTAGGGATGACAGGATTCGAACCCGTGACATTTTGTACCCAAAACAAACGCGCTACCAAGCTGCGCTACATCCCTTTCAATTGGTCTACAGTGTCATTGTAGAGAATCCCGGTTTTGTTTTCCATATCTTTATTTCTTCCATTGATATAGATAAATATCTTGTCATTTCTTCGTTTTGGTTTCAAATAAATAGAATTATACTAAATAAAAATAGTAAAGGACTTCTATTATATTTCTATTATATAATTCTATTTCTATTATATTAAAGTATGAAATAAATATGAGATCCTGTAAAAAAATGAGTATTTTTCGCAAATTTCTAGCCTAAAGGCGCATATTTATTTCTTTTAAGATTAAATAAAAGAGTACAATTTATTTTGTACATTTCAACTTGAATTAGGGATTCCGCGTATAAATAAAAGTGGCCAATCATTAAGTACATATACACATCTGGTTATATATGTATTACCATTATATATTAGAAAAAATAAAGAAGGAGGAGAATTTAAAATGCGAGATCTAAAAACATATCTCTCCGTGGCACCGGTAGTAAGTACTCTATGGTTCGGATCTTTAGCAGGTTTATTGATAGAGATCAATCGTTTTTTTCCGGATGCGTTGATATTCCCCTTTTTTTAATTCTTGTTATTGCTATGGTAGGGGGGGAAAGGATTAGAGATAGAATCAAATATCTGTAACTAATCCCTTCCCTTCTTTTTTTTTTCGAATATATATTCGAAAAAAAAAAAGGGGGGGGGGGGTTCCCCDCGTTGAAAMWAKTAACDCGGGCCAGGCTCAAATTTTAATAAAATTAATAAAAAATAGAGTGAAATGTGATGGTTGGGGCAACAATATCATACAAGATACTTAAATAAAAATGAAATGCTGTTCGGCAATTTAAAATTCTAAATCTAGTAATATAGCTAGAAATCATTATATTACTTAATTTATTACTATATTGTTATTTTTACTATATTGATTTATATTGATTTATTGCAACGAAATCTTTCTTTCATAATTAGATTTAGAGTTACCTGTTTTTTTTGTTCCTTTCTTCTTCCTCATTTCGGATCGGAAAATTAAAGAATTGAATGAATCAAAAACCAAAGGAGGCTCATGGCCAAGGGTAAAGATGTCCGAGTAACGGTGATTTTGGAATGTACCAGTTGTGTTCGAAATCGTGTTAATAAGGAATCAACGGGCATTTCCAGATATATTACTCAAAAGAATCGACATAATACGCCTAGTCGATTGGAATTGAAAAAATTCTGTCCCTGTTGTTACAAACATACGATTCACGGGGAGATAAAGAAATAGATCGAACCGGTCGCTTGTGTGTCAGTTTTCCGTTCCAAGGAAGATTAAAAATGACATATTAGATATATCTAATATATATTAATTTAAATATAAACAAACCAAATCCTATTTCGATCAGATCAACTGTGATGGATAATTAAGAAATAGGATTCGGGTCTTTTCTTTAGGATAAGGAATAAACAAACCATGGATAAATCCAAGCGAATCTTTCTGAAATCCAAGCGATCTTTTCGTAGGCGTTTGCCTCCGATTCAATCGGGGGATCGAATTGATTATAGAAACATGAGTTTAATTAGTCGATTTATTAGCGAACAAGGAAAAATATTATCTAGACGAGTGAATCGATTGACCTTAAAACAACAACGATTAATTACTATTGCTATAAAACAAGCTCGTATTTTATCTCCGTTACCTTTTCTTAATAATGAGAAACAATTTGAAAGAAGCGAGTCAACCACTAGAACTCCCGGTCTTCGAACCAGAAAAAAATAGGATGACTCTTGAATTGAATCAAAAAAATTCCAATCCAAACTCAAATGTGGATTGACGCTATTTTTTCTAAAAATAGGAAATCCAGATTTGATTGTCGTGTCATTTGAAAAAAAAAATAGGGGAAGTATAAGAAATACTTTTTATTGAACGTGTTTCTTCATTTTGATGACGATTTCATATTTTATTATACTAATTTCTACTCTACCTTCCCAGAGTTCATTTTCCAGGGAACTCCGTTTAAACCACTCCAACGGATTCCTTTCAATCTCTTTATTTTATGATCTCATTGGAAATCATATAAAGACAACTCTTATTTAATATAGCTATTTGGGCAAGTATTTTACGATTAAGAAGCAACTGTTTCTTGTACAGATTGTTTATTAATCTACTATAACTAAAGTATACTTTATTGTCTCGAATTACTGCATTTATACGAGTGATCCACAAACGACGAAAATCTCTCTTTTGTCTACCCCTATCCCTATGAGCCGAAACCAAAGCTCTTATTTTCTGTTGAGTAATAGTCCGAGTAAGTCTTGAATGAGCCCCGCGAAAACTTGATGCAAATAAACGGATTTTTGTTCTACGTCTTCGAGCTATATACCCTCGTTTAATTCTGGTCATTGAATAAATGAAACTTTGATGAATAACTAATTGATTTCCTTTCTTTCAGTTATTCCCTTCCCGTGTCCTAGTCTATTAATAACAAAACGGATTCTTCCAATGTATAAAATAAAAATTCCAATGGCTTTTGCTACTCTAACCTTCCCGACCACGATTTTTTTTTAGGCATTTCGCCTAGAAATAAAATAGAAATAAAAATTGTATTGATACTAGGTATCAAAAACACATAGTAAATAAAAAGTAATAAATAAAAATAGATTCTAGTGGGTTCCATCGTTTCTATGGTTACTTCTTAAACGGCGAGGTCCTCTCTATATACCGGAGCCCTTCCTTCATTTAATGAATGTTATTGTTAACTTGTACAGTTCACATCCTTTGGCTCTACCAAAAATTATCTAGTACTAGGTCTTTCACAACGAGATCTATTTATACAGTAACGGTATTTAATTATGAAGATTTGCTGAGTAGCTGACCCTATTAGTCCGTTGTTTCAAGAATAAGGCCTAAAATTTTGACTTTTTAAAATAAGATTTCCCCTGCTTAATGAATACCATTTGCTATCAATGGGGAATCCTTTCTCATCTTAAATTTAAAATTGAGGTGATTGGATTTGCACCAACGGGAACCATACATTTGATACCCCAATCGAAGGATAGATCTTTTTTTTTAAGTTATTGAATATTCAATGGAGTTCGTCCATTCTATCCTACTCACTGGTACGGATTGGTGATACTGGATCAATTGTTTTCTTTCTTTTATCCTAGTCCACGGTCTGAACGAGTCGCACATACACCCTAGTACATGTTCCTCGTCGCTGAGGACATCCTCCAAGAGCGGGGGATTTCGTGACATTTCTGATTGGCTGTCTTGTGTTTCTAATAAGTTGTTTAATAGTTGGCATGTTGAATCATATATATATAATGGGCTGGTTTAGATCGATCTTAACCGGATCCTTAGAAATTCTTTTTTTTTTTCTATATTAAAAATTTCTATATTAAGAAATTTATAAATAGAATAGTAATAGATATAAATAGAATAGTAAATTCGGTAAGAAGATAAAATATCAAATCACGAATTCATGTGAAATCCTTGTTTTTTTTTATTCAGTCGCTACAAGATCAACAATTCCATGAGTTTGGGCTTCTGTTGCTGACATAAAAACATCTCTTTCCATGTCTTCGGATACAACCCATAAGGGTTTGCCTGTCCTTTGGGCATAAACCCTTGTGATGGTTTCGCGCAGCTTCAGCAGCTCTTCCGCTTCCAAGACAAATTCTCCCGTCTGTGCCTCATAAAAAGAACTAGCGGGTTGATGGATCATTACCCTGATGATATAATCTATGATATAACATAAAAAATGTTTCTTCTATACTCGCATGATGAAAGTGAAAGGTGAGTGGATAAAGACTAATCAAAAAAGATATAATTGAACAACCGTACAGGCATTTTTTGCGCATTGCATACGGCTCTATAATGGAATTTACTTTTACCTTACTTACATTGAAGAAATAGAAAAAAAAAAAAATGATAGAGTCTATCAGACTCAGGTTGGTAAATAATCCAATAACCGCCCTTCCTTTTGTAGTAGTTCAAAAATACTATAAAAATACTATGATGGTTCCGTTGCTTTATATATTTATTTCGTCTGTTATTTAGCAATCCCAAAGTTTCTTTTTTTTTTTTCAAATAAAAAAACAAGATTTATTTTTATATTCTTTTATAACCTAAATATTGTTAGCCCCCTGGTGTGAAAACAAAAAAGTTTGTGACGCTGAAATAGGCCTCCCGACGGATTGACTAAACTCGAAAATGCCTTTTTATCTCATACTACTCTTTCGATACGTAATCTAACGGTTTAAATAAAAAACATTTCTCATATCGAATTCGAAGTGCCATGCTATTATTACTTAAATATTCATATAGAGCGAAGGCATAGTTTTCTTTTTTCTCTCAAATCAAATAAAAAACTCATTGGCGCCGAGCGTGAGGGAATGCTAGACGTTTGGTAATTTCCCCTCCGACAAGAATAAAAGATCCCATCGAAGCGGCTAATCCCATGCATATTGTCTGTATATCTGGTCGCACAAATTGCATAGTATCATAAATAGCTACTCCGGGTATTACCCACCCGCCAGGAGAGTTTATAAACAAATAAAGATCTTTGGTATCATCCTCTATGCTGAGATATACCATAAGACCAATAAGTTGATTCGAGATCTCGCTATCAACCCCTTGGCCTAAAAAAAGTAATCTTTCTCGATAAAGTCGGTTGATTGGGATAAAATGGTATCCCTTAGAAACCGTACATGCACCTTTTGATGCATACGGTTCAACAAAAATCATGAAAAAAGAGAATCAATGTGTAGATTCTAGCTTTTTTTTTTCATAACAGGTTTTTTAACTTATAACTTAACTTAATAAAAATAAAATAGATAAAATGGACTTTTCTTTCATTTTTCACGAAAGATGAGTTTTGGCCTGTTTTGTTTATCTAAAAAAATTGCTAAGCTTATCTGACTAACTTCTCATTGATGTATTGTTTCATCGAGATACAATTTTAATCGCGATGTAATTTTCTTGTTCCTGACTGGGCTTCTTCAATTTTTTTAGGTTTATGCTCTACTCCGCGTAAAGATCCGCCCGATTTGGATTTGTACATATAGGACAAATGCCCCAACACCACGTCCTTTTGCTACGACTTCCCTATTTTTTTTTATTCATTTCATGTCTTCCAACAAATATTCAACGCATTCATCATATTACTCGATTGATTAGCATCACTTTTATTTCTAAATATCTAAATAAATCGAAATAACTAAAATATGATATAAATATGATATTAAGTCGTAATCATAAATATATTAAATATATTTATTACCAATTGGTTTTTTTCTAAACGGAGCCTGGATACTTCATTTAATTGGTCTAACCAAGCCAACCATAAATTATTCTAATTGATAATATTAATCCGTATACCCTCCCTAAAAAATGGATCTAATTGCACTTCACGCTCCAAATTTTTGATAATTGAATCAATCTTTCTCGGGCGAAAGAGGGAATATCTCGATCGGGGAAGAGAACGGGGAAATACCGTATGCCCAATATATCTGACAAGTCGCACTATACGTCAATCCACAATGCATCTTCCTCTCCAGGACTTCGAAAGGGTACTCTTGGAACACCAATAGGCATTAAATAAAAGAAAAATTAAGTACTATATCTCACTTTGATGTGAAAGCGTAACAGTGGGTTTAGTGGCCTAATGCTATTGATTTTATTATCCCATTTTATCCATAGATTGACTAAGTTCATAAAATAAAAAAAAAAAAAGAAGACAAAATGAATTAAGGAAAATTCTTCCAAATGAGTCCTTTGAATGATGAACAAATATATATAGATTCACCCATATAAAATGGTATCAACCCCTTACCATTGCGTATTGTTACTTATCGGGTATAGAATAGATCTGCTTCTTTTTGTTCCTACGAACAAAAAAGTTTCATTATTACTAAAAGTAATTATTACGCAAAGCATCAAACAAATATTAATGCTTTCCCCGAGAGAATCCCCTAAAAAGGGGGTCCATAGCATAGCTTTTTTCAATGCAATAAAGTTACATTGTGTCTATTTTTCGTTGATAAAGGGGTATTTCCATGGGTTTGCCTTGGTATCGTGTTCATACCGTCGTATTGAATGATCCGGGTCGTTTGATTGCTGTCCATATAATGCATACAGCTCTGGTTGCTGGTTGGGCCGGTTCGATGGCTCTATACGAATTAGCCGTTTTTGATCCCTCTGATCCTGTTCTTGATCCAATGTGGAGACAGGGTATGTTCGTTATACCCTTCATGACTCGTTTAGGAATAACGAATTCGTGGGGCGGTTGGAGTATCACAGGAGGGACTGTAACGAATCCGGGTATTTGGAGTTACGAAGGTGTGGCCGGGGCACATATTGTGTTTTCTGGCTTGTGTTTTTTGGCAGCTATCTGGCATTGGGTGTATTGGGATCTAGAAATATTTACTGATGAACGTACAGGAAAACCCTCTTTGGATTTGCCTAAAATCTTTGGAATTCATTTATTTCTCTCAGGGGTGGCTTGCTTTGGTTTTGGTGCATTTCATGTAACAGGATTGTATGGCCCTGGAATATGGGTGTCCGATCCTTATGGATTAACTGGAAGGGTACAGGCCGTAAATCCAGCGTGGGGTGTGGAAGGTTTTGATCCTTTTGTTCCGGGAGGAATAGCTTCTCACCATATTGCAGCAGGGACCTTAGGCATATTGGCAGGCCTATTTCATCTTAGTGTTCGTCCGCCCCAACGCCTATACAAAGGGTTACGTATGGGAAATATTGAAACCGTCCTTTCCAGTAGTATTGCTGCTGTCTTTTTTGCAGCTTTTGTAGTTGCTGGAACTATGTGGTATGGTTCAGCAACTACCCCGATTGAATTGTTTGGTCCGACGCGCTATCAATGGGATCAAGGATACTTCCAACAAGAAATATATCGAAGAATTGGTGCTGGCTTAGCCGAAAATCAAAGTTTATCTGAAGCTTGGTCTAAAATTCCTGAAAAACTAGCTTTTTATGATTACATCGGTAATAATCCGGCAAAAGGGGGATTATTCAGAGCGGGTTCAATGGACAACGGGGATGGAATAGCTGTTGGGTGGTTAGGACATCCTATCTTTAGAGATAAAGAGGGGCATGAACTTTTTGTACGTCGTATGCCGACGTTTTTTGAAACATTTCCAGTTGTTTTGGTCGATGGGGACGGAATTGTTAGAGCTGATGTTCCTTTTAGACGGGCAGAATCAAAATATAGTGTCGAACAAGTAGGTGTAACTGTTGAGTTCTATGGCGGCGAACTAAATGGAGTCAGTTATAGTGACCCTGCTACTGTGAAAAAATATGCTAGACGTGCTCAATTGGGTGAAATTTTTGAATTAGACCGTGCTACTTTGAAATCCGATGGTGTTTTTCGTAGCAGTCCAAGGGGTTGGTTTACCTTTGGGCATGCTTCGTTTGCTTTGCTCTTCTTTTTCGGACACATTTGGCATGGTGCTAGAACCCTATTTAGAGATGTTTTTGCTGGTATTGATCCAGATTTAGATGCTCAAGTGGAATTTGGGGCATTCCAAAAACTTGGAGATCCAACTACAAGAAGACAGGGGGTTTGATACATATTGCTTTGTTACCTTTCGTTTTTATTTTATTTGACTGACTATAGGGTTGGGGTACTGGATAAATCTTGATTTGACATTTGGCCTTTTCTTTGACTTTTGTTCTTTCTTTATCCAGGAGACGGTCCAAAATAAACAGCTATGGAAGCTATAATTGTAAACCACGATCGAATCTATGGAAGCATTGGTTTATACATTCCTTTTAGTCTCAACTCTAGGAATAATTTTTTTCGCTATCTTTTTTCGCGAACCGCCTAAAGTTCCAACTAAAAAGTAAAATGGTGAAATGATTTTTCATTATCTCAATTGAAAATAATGATCCTCCCACTATTGGGAGGATCGTTACTTCGACTAGTCCCCGTGTTCCTCGAATGGATCTCTTAGTTGTTGAGAGGGTTGCCCAAACGCAGTATATAAGGCGTACCCGGTAAAACTTACAAGTAACCCAGATAAAAAGATGGCAACTAGGGTTGCTGTTTCCATTATTATATAGTTTTAAGACATTATGTAGTTTTAAGACCACAATGGATCTATGATAAGATCATTTATTTACAACGGAATGGTATACAAAGTCAACAGATCTTAATGAATATAAAATATTATGGCTACACAAACCGTTGAGGGTAGTTCTAGATCTGGTCGCCCCAAACGAACTAATGCTGGGAGTTTATTGAAACCATTGAATTCAGAATATGGTAAAGTAGCTCCTGGTTGGGGAACTACTCCTTTGATGGGTCTCGCAATGGCTCTATTTGCAGTATTTCTATCTATTATTTTGGAGATTTATAATTCTTCCATTTTACTAGATGGAATTTCAATGAATTAGATTTAATGAATTAAATTTACAAGAACCATTAACTAGCTTTTTCAATACAAAGTGAAGCATTTAGTTTTCTGATTTTTATCCCAGTCTATTTTGGTAGTTCGACCGTGGAATTTCTTTTTTCTGTATTTCCGGAATATGAGTGTGTGACTTGTTATAATTGATCCTATGGCTAGTACAGAGAATAGATCTGTCATCTTGATAGAGATGGTTTTACTTCGTCGGATATTCATTTTTGTATCTGGAGCACGGAATATATGAAATAGATTACATTACAAAGTATTAGAACTATGATTCATACTTAATAGTCAGACCTCGTGGCCGGAAAAATTTTAAAGAGTTAGAAGTTATAAATAGAACATTTTTTTTCTTTCAAACTTCCGTTTAGACTTATTTTGATCAAAGGACAAAGATTTCTTTTGATTTTTCGTCATTAGATCTAGTCATTGAATAAGTGATCATCCAACGGTTCTTACTCAGGGAATTTTGGGACTTATTTTGAGAAGGTTTTATTGAATCGTCGTGGTTCTAGTATGAATCTGAGGTTTTAATCGATTCATAGGGTCTTAACAAGAGAATTCCTATCAATAAAAAAACAACAGTAAAGCTGCATTACACATAAATAACAACAAAGAAAATAGGTAAATAGAAGATTCAAGAGGCCTATAATGATCAATATAGAGACGAATGAGCCGACTTGATTTTTTGGCATTATAACCACAAAGAATAGTTTTCGTGTTTTTTATTCTTTACATATCTTAAGAAAAAAAAAAAAAAAGGAATGCATAGAATTCATAAATTTTAAACTTTCTATTCCACACATCCGTTAGAACTATAGTATTGGGGTGTTTATGTTTGAGCCGTACGAGATGAAATTTTCATATACGGTTCTCGGGGGGGGTCTCCTTGTTTTACCTATCTCAATAAAATCTATGATTGGTTCGAAGAACGTCTTGAGATTCAGGCAATTGCAGATGATATAACTAGTAAATATGTTCCTCCTCACGTCAACATATTTTATTGTCTAGGAGGAATTACGCTTACTTGTTTTTTAGTACAAGTAGCTACGGGATTTGCTATGACTTTTTATTATCGTCCAACCGTTACAGAGGCTTTTGCTTCTGTTCAATATATAATGACTGAAGCTAACTTTGGTTGGTTAATCCGATCAGTTCATCGATGGTCGGCAAGTATGATGGTCCTAATGATGATTCTGCACGTATTTCGTGTGTATCTCACTGGTGGTTTTAAAAAACCTCGTGAATTGACTTGGGTTACTGGTGTGGTTTTGGGTGTATT